CTGGGAGGCAATTCTGATTGGTCAATAAAAATCGATTTCAACGCCATTTTTTTTTTATTTTTTGTTAGTTTAGCCAATTTATCATAAAAGGTAAAAGGGGGTAAAGGAACTATGTGTTGATTGTCCTCTAAACTTAAATTTTCTTCTTTGGTATGTAAAAAGGGAATCAATAAATCAATCAAATTCCGGGAGGCTTCGTGAAGTGCTTCTTTAGGAGTTAAACTTCCATTTGTCCATATTTCGAGAAATAGTATCTCTTTGTTACCATTTTCATAAGAATGAATACTATGATTCGCATTTCGAACAGGCATGAATACAGGATCTATAGGATAACTTCCATCTTGAAAGGTATTTGGCGCTTTTATAAGATATCCACGATTCTTCTCTATTTGTAATCCAATAACCAACTCAATGGGTTCCGTCAAGCTAGCTATATGCTGTGTATTATCGACGATTTCTACATAAGGCGGTAAGATGATATCTTGAGCAGTTACATATCCAGGGCCCCTGACACAAATAGACGCCTCACAAGTTCCATAGAGATTACTTCTCAATACGATTTCTTTCAAATTCATTAAAATTTCATGTACTGATTCTTGAATACCCATTATGGTAGCATATTCGTGTGAGATTTTCTCAGATTTTGCGCGTGTGATACATGTTCCTTCGATTTCTCCAAGCAAAGCTCTTCGCATCGCAATGCCTATTGTGTCTGCTTGACCTTTCATAAGCGGAGACAGAATAAAGCGCCCATACAAAAGACGCTTACTGTCTGCTGCTGATTCAACACACTTCCACTGTAGTGTCCGAGTAGATACTGTTATTTTCTCTCGAACCATAATAATATTATTTGATCTGATCATTGAATCATTTATTTCTCTTGTTTCTCTTGCTCTCTTGTTTCTCTTGCTATTGAAATATCTTCAATTTTGATTTCTACACACGTCTTTTTTTCGGGGGTCTACAGCCATTATGTGGCATAGGGGTTACATCCCGTACGAAAGTTAATAGTATACCACTTCTGCGAATAGCTCGTAATGCTGCGTCTCTTCCAAGACCGGGACCTTTAATCATGACTTCTGCTCGTTGCATACCTTGATCTACTACTGCACGAATAGCATTTGCCGCTGCGGTTTGAGCAGCAAACGGCGTCCCTCTTCTTGTACCTTGGAAGCCACAAGTACCGGCAGAGGACCAAGAAACCACTCGCCCTCGTACATCTGTAACAGTCACAATGGTATTATTGAAACTTGCTTGAATATGAATAACCCCCTTTGGTATTTTACGTATACTCTTACGCGAACTAATACGTCCACGTGAACCCTTTTTCGGTATAGCTTTTGCCATATTTTATCATCTCATAAATTTGAGTCAGAGATATATGGATATATCCATTTCATGTCAAAAAAGATCCCCCTTCTTATTTGTATATTGGGTCTTTAACGAGTCTTATTATCCTTGTCTTTGTTTATGTCTTGGGTTGGAACAAATTACTATAATTCGTCCCCGACGACGGATTAGTCGACATTTTTCACAAATTTTACGAACAGAAGCTCTTATTTTCATATTTGCCACTCCTTACTTTAATTTTGAATCCTTTTCTTGGAAGAAAATAAGTTTATTGTAATTTTCGATTTTGAATCGTATTCCTGCGAAAGAAAAAGAAATAGTGAAGTTGAAAAAAACCTAATCTTTCGAATCTTTGTTGCGGAGTCGATAAATTATACGACCTCTGGTTGAATCATAACGACTTACTTCAATTTTGACTCTATCTCCTGGCAATATTCGTATAAAACTACGTCGGATCTTTCCTGAAACATAACCTAGAATCATATCTTCATTATCTAAACGAACCCGGAACATGCCATTGGGAAGCGATTCAGTAATTAAACCTTCATGAATCCATTTTTGTTCTTTCATTCCAGGTCAAACCTCCTTGAAGTATCAATTAGTGGAGGAAGAACCCTATTAGACAACCCACTCCTTCTCTTTTCTTTTTCACAAAAAAGAAGTTTCCTATTCAATTCGGATATTAGAAAAATTACCATATATAACACAAAATTTCTCCGCCTATTCTTTCTAGTCGAGCCTCCCGGTCTGTCATTATACCCCGAGAGGTAGAAAGAATTACAACTCCCATCCCGCCTAAAATTCTAGGAATTCTTTGATAGTTAGAATAGATTCGTAGACCCGGCCGACTGATCCGTTTTAAATTTAAAAGATTTCGATAAGTCCTTTTCCTATTCCTTCTATGTCGTAGGGTTAAAACCAAAAAATCTTTGTTGTTTTCTCGATGTTTTCTCACGTTTTCGATAAAACCCTCTCGTAAAAGTATTTTAACAATACTTTGGCTGATATTAGTAGATGCTACTCGAACCACGCTTTTTCGATACATATCGGCATTTCGTATAGAGGTTATTATGTCAGCAATAGTATCACTACTCATGATTAATTAAAATGATTGGTGCCTCCAAATTTGGATATAATCAACATGTTTTTCTTTTTTTTTTTTTTTACGTATTTGTTTATGAATATTAATATGAATTTTGAAAGGTATATACGTGAGACAAAATCTACTAAATTAATCTTAATCTATTTCTTTTAAATACCCTACTATAACCTATAACCATATCGTAGTCTCATTTTATAATACCTCGGGAGCTAATGAAACTATTTTAGTAAAATTGAACTGTCTCAATTCTCGGGCAATCGCACCAAAAACGCGAGTTCCTTTTGGATTTCCTTCTTGATCAATCACAACTGCAGCATTGTCATCATATCGTATTATCATACCGTTGTCACGTTTAAGTTCTTTACAAGTACGGACAATTACAGCTCTGACCACTTCTGATCTTTCTAGAGGCATGTTTGGAACTGCGTCTTTGATCACAGCAACAATAACGTCACCAATATGAGCATATCGACGATTGCTAGCTCCTATGATTCGAATACACATCAATTCTCGAGCCCCGCTGTTATCTGCTACATTCAAATGGGTCTGAGGTTGAATCATATCATTTTTTTTTTTTTTTTTTTTTCTGTTTTTTACAATACAAAGGTCGAAGAAAAAAAGAAATATTATTTGTTCAAAAAAAGAAACCTGCACCCGCTATTTTTAAGGCCTATTTCTTTTTTATCCCGAAATGATGAATTGAGCTCGTATAGGCATTTTGGACGCTGCTATTGAAATAGCCCTTCGGGCTATATTTTCTGTTACTCCACCCATTTCATAAAGGATTCGACCTGGTTTAACAACAGCTACCCAATATTCGGGAGAGCCTTTACCTGAACCCATACGTGTTTCTGCGGGCCTTACTGTAACTGGTTTATCTGGAAATATACGGACCCATATTTTTCCACCGCGACGTGCATTTCGTGTCATTGCTCGTCGACCTGCTTCTATTTGTCTAGATGTGATCCAAGCGGGTTCAAGTGCCTGAAGAGCGTATTTACCAAAACAAATCGTATTACCTCGATAAGATATTCCCTTCATTCTTCCTCTATGTTGTTTACGGAATCTGGTTCTTTTGGGGTTATAGTTGATGGTTTGTTTTGAATTCCATCTCTACTACAGAACCGGACGTGAGAGTTTCTTCTCATCCAGCTCCTCGCGAATAAAATCAATTCAAATTAAAGATTTTGAATTCAATTCAGATAGAATATAATTTGAATTAAGATATACATGTATTTAATAAGTAATATACTGAATCATTGATTTCATTTAATCTAGATCAAATCTATTATTCATTTGTGTATCTTGTTTGTATAGATAACTAAATCTAAATATATTAAATATATATTAAATAACTCTTTTTTCTTATATTTATATCTTTTAGAATGTTAAAACAAATCTTTCTTTTGTTTTACTCTTTATCGTATTGGGTTGACCCAATTTTAGCAATCCAAAAAAATAAAGTTTTCGCGGGCGAATATTTACTCTTTCAATTTCTATTTCAGTTCTATCATTAGTTCATAACTTTTCCGAATAGATGAATTGGTCTCTGGCCGGTTCCGCCATCCCGATCAATGAATCATTCGAATTCATTTTCACTAAAATCTTTTGAATTCATAGGTTCCATCGTTCCCATCGCTTCTTACTTAATGGTTAGGTCTGAATTTTACAACGGAGCTATTAGTTCTTGAGTCAATATTCTTAGTCTTTATTGGCTCGAAGCTCTTTATTTTTTGTTCGACGAGCAGATCCATTTAATGATGAATCCGTATTTGTGCTTTATTACGCAGATTTTTTCTGAGATGACTCATAGACCTTACATATTGGAATTATATATCATCAATATCCTTTTTCTTTCTTTCTCTCATCCTTCCAATTATCCATACCCTTTCTTTTTTATTTCGATTGACAACTTAGAAGCATATTTTTTAATAAAAAAGATTTCAGTTGCTACAACAATATGAACAATATATCATATCTTGACTGGTTCTTTGGATCCAGATAATACGAAGTGATGAGTTGGTTATTACTTCTATAGTTATTTGTTTATATTTTTATACTATGGGGCTGTTTTTTTATACTAACCCTCAAAAAACCAACGAGTCACACACTAAGCATAGCAATTTTATCAAAAGATGAATTAAATTTTTATTAAACCCTATAGAATTATAATAGAATTATTATTGTTCATTTTTTTTATTGAACAGAAAAGAAAAAGAAGAAACTAATTTATCATTTTTTGTTACATCGCTGGATAGAATGCAAAGGGAAATAAAGGTTTATTATTCCCCTTCTATAAAGATCCAAATTTTGATGCCTAATACCCCATAGATTGTTCGAACTGTATAGGAACAATAATCAATTTTAGCGCGAATGGTTTGTAGTGGAACCCTACCCTCTCTGATCCATTCAACACGCGCAATTTCTTTTCCGTCGATACGTCCTGCAATTTGCACTTGAATTCCTTTTGTATCTGCTTGTTCAGTTAATTCTATAGCCTTTTTCATTGCTTTGCGAAAAGAAACTCTATTTTTTAATTGTCCGGCTA